CGTTGCTTCGGGAGGTATTCATGTTTGGCATATGCCCGCTCTAACCGAGATCTTTGGAGATGATTCCGTACTACAGTTTGGTGGAGGAACCCTAGGACACCCTTGGGGTAATGCGCCAGGTGCTGTAGCGAATCGAGTAGCCCTAGAAGCATGTGTACAAGCTCGTAATGAAGGACGTGATCTTGCTCGCGAGGGTAATACTATTATTCGCGAGGCTTGCAAATGGAGTCCTGAGCTAGCTGCTGCTTGTGAAGTATGGAAGGAAATTAAATTTGAATTCCAAGCAATGGATACAATCTAAACTAAGTAATCACCGTTCGTCTCCTTAATTTAATTGTAAATAAAAAAACTCGGCCCAATCTTTTATTAAAAGGATTGAGCCGAATAAAACTATTCCATTTATATGTTTATTGTATCGCTCTCTATTTATAGAGACGCATTTAGATATATAAGCAAGATCTTAAAAAAAAATTAATAATAAACAACCCAAACTTTTGATTTTATTATTGTGTTGGATCCCCAATTAATCCTACGGATCCCTAGGATTGGCAGAATTGGCATATTCTTATATATATTTCGTCGATTCGGACCATGACGGTAGATATCACGTCAAGTATAAGAACTCCTTCTATACCATCTTGTATATTGTCCTTTTCGTTCCGTATTGGAATAGAATTATTCATTTCGTATATTAGATTATTCTATGAAAAAATTTTCGTCATTTCAAAAAACTAAAGGAGACACTACACTCTATTTATAGTTCCTTATTTTTTCTTTTGATGATGATGTAAATTTGACACAGCGCGGGAAACTCTGACCTTTTATAAAGGTCTATCATATTCAATGAATGGACTGAGACCATGGATTTTTACAAAATGGAAAACAATATAATACTCACTCATTATTGAGTTAATAATCCGAATGATTTCATTTCTATCCTTTATTATGATTCTGATAGAAATGCAATTTATTTTCATCAAATGACTATTCATCTATTTTAGTTTCATGCGAATAGGGGGCAAGAAAGCTCTATGAAAAAATGGCGGTTCAATTCAATGTTGTCTAAAAAAGAGTTAAAACACGGGTGTGGATTAAGTAAATCAACGGACAGTCTGAGTCCTATTGAAAATACCAGGAAAAGAGAAGATTCGAGTGTAAATGATAGAAAGAAAAAGAGTCAGAGTTGGAGAAATAGTTACCCGTTTAGTTACAGTAATGTTGATCAGTTATTTCGGGTCACGGACATTAGAAATTTGAACTCTGATGATACTTTTTTAGTTATAGATAGTAAGGGGGACAGTTATTCCATATATTTTGATATTGAAAATAACATTTTTGAGATTGACAATGACCATGCTTTTTATACTTTTTGGGATTCAGATTTTCTGAACTCAAGATCTAAGAGTGACGATACCTATAATAATCATTACACGTATGATACTAAATATAATTGGAATAATCACATTAATAATTCCATTGACAATTATCTTTATTCTCAAATCCGTGTTGGGAGTTCCATTCTAAGCGGTAGTGATAATTACATTGATAATTCCATTTTGAGTTACATTTTAAGTGAAGGTAGAAATCTAAGAACTATCACAAATGATAGGAATTTAACTAAAAGAGAAAATCTTGATGTAACTCAAAAAAAGAGGGATTTGTGGGTTCAATGCGACAATTGTTATTTCTTAAATTTTAAAAAATTGTTCACAAATATCCACCTTAATATTTGTGAACAATGTGGATATCATTTGAAAATGAGTAGTTCAGATAGAATTGAACTTCTGATTGATCCGGGGACTTGGAATCCTATGGATGAAGATATGGTTTCTGTGGATCCCCTCGAATTTCATTCGGAGGAGGAACCTTATAAGGATCGTATTAATTCTTATCAAAGACAGACAGGGTTAACTGAAGCTGTTCAAACAGGTATAGGTCAACTATACGGTATTCCCGTAGCAATTGGGGTTATGGATTTTGAGTTTATGGGAGGTAGTATGGGATCGGTAGTCGGGGAAAAAATAACCCGGTTGATTGAATATGCTAGTAATAAATTACTACCCCTTATTATAGTATGTGCGTCTGGAGGAGCACGCATGCAAGAAGGAAGCTTGAGCTTAATGCAAATGGCTAAAATAGCATCTGTTTTATATGATTATCAATCAAATAAAAGGTTATTCTATGTATCAATTCTTACATCTCCTACGACAGGTGGGGTAACAGCCAGTTTTGGGATGTTGGGGGATATCATTATTGCCGAACCCAACGCCTACATTGCATTTGCGGGTAAAAGAGTAATTGAACAAACATTGAATAAGACAGTACCTGAGGGTTCACAAGCAGCCGAATATTTATTCCATAAGGGTTTATTTGATCCAATCGTACCACGCAATCTTTTAAAAGGCGTTCTAAGTGAGTTATTTCAGCTGCACGCCTTTTTTCCTGTAAAAAAAAAGAAATAAAGTCAAGAATTAGAATTAAAGTCAATTCTTTGCTTTGTCCAAAAGTTTTTTATTAGAATAAAAAAAATGCGATTTTTAGATTAATATAGCTATATGTAGAAAGCTTCTTTTTTTTACTTCTACATTCTTTGCACTTTTTATATACTATATTCACTAGATATATTAATTAATTAATTAATATAATAACATAATAACAACAAAAATATAACAAACAGGTACAATTATAGTAGATCGAGGTACCCATTCTATGACAACTATTAACTTTCCCTCTATTCTTGTGCCTTTAGTAGGCCTAGTATTTCCGGCAATTGCAATGTCTTCTTTATTTCTTCATGTTCAAAAAAACAAGATTGTTTAAGCCCTGTGGCCAAAATCTATGTTTTAAAAACTTAGGCTTGAATCCTAACACATATATCTATTTAGCAGAATCATATACTACATGATTTTTTACGAGCATAACAGAAAGAGCCCTTATACATGTAGAAACATAGTATATAGGGGTAGAGTTTTTCTAACTAATTGGGTGAATTACTGGTAAACTAAAAAAAAAAAGATAAAAAAAGGTAAAGTTTCACATCAGATTATAATACTAGTTGATGAGAGTTACATCGAAAACACAAAAAAGTAAGGAAAGTGCACTTACTTTGGTGTCTTCTTTTAATTTTAATTAAATGGAATCAGATCTATTATGAATTGTCGATCAGAACGTATATGGATAGAACTTATAACAGGATCTCGAAAAATAAGTAATTTAGGCTGGGCCATTATCCTTTTTATAGGTTCATTAGGATTCGTATTGGTTGGAATTTCTAGTTATCTCGGTAGGAATTTTATATCCTTATTTCCCCCCCAGCAAATTCTTTTTTTTCCACAAGGGATCGTGATGTCTTTCTATGGAATCGCCGGCCTCTTTATTAGCTCCTATTTGTGGTGTACAATTTCGTTGAATGTAGGTAGTGGTTATGATTTTTTCAATAAAAAAGAAGGAATCGTATGTATTTTTCGTTGGGGATTTCCTGGAAAAAACCGTCGCATCTGTCTCCGATTTCTTATAAAAGATATTCAGTCTATTAGAATAGAATTTAAAGAGGGCATTTATACTCGTCGTGTCCTTTATCTGGAAATAAGAGGCCAGGGGGCCATTCCTTTGACCCGTACGGATGAAAATTTGACTCCACGAGAAATTGAACAAAAAGCTGCTGAATTGGCCTATTTCTTGCGTGTACCAATTGAAGTATTTTGAAATGATAAATACTTTCTTTCTTAACTCGGAGTAAAATAAAAAATCTACAATACTCTTTTTCAAACTAAAAAAAAAAGAGACTAAATGCATGGATTAGCTACTTGTAATAGACTTCATGTTTGATAGAACTACTAGATCTAGATAGAGTCGACGAATGCGACGAGTTCATAAACAAATTAGAGATGAAAAATTTGAAAAAAAAGAAAAAATTTATTACTTTTCTATATCTTGTATCTATAGTCTTTTTACCTTGTTGGATCGCGTTATCATGTCAAAAAAGTATGGAATCCTGGGTTACTAATTGGTGGAATACTAAGAAATTGGAAACTTTTTTGAATGATATTCAAGAAAAGAGTTTTCTAGAAAAATTCATGGAATTAGAAGAGCTGCGCTTGTTGGACGAAATGGTAAAGGAATACCCGGAAACGCATCTACAAAAACCTCGTATCGGAATCCACAACGAAACGATTCAATTTATAAAGATGTATAATGAGGATTGTATCCGTATGATTTTCCAATTCTCGACAAATATAATATGTTTCTTTATTCTAAGCGGTTTTTCTATTCTGGCGAATAAAGAACTTATTCTTATTAATTCTTGGGTTCAGGAATTCCTATATAACTTAAGTGACACAATAAAAGCTTTTTCTATTCTGTTATTAACGGATTTATGTATTGGATTTCATTCGCCCCACGGTTGGGAACTAATGATTGGCTCTATCTACAAAGATTTTGGATTTGCTCATAATGATCAAATTATATCGGGTCTTGTTTCCACTTTTCCAGTCATTCTTGATACAATTTTTAAATATTTGATTTTCCACTATTTAAATCGTGTATCCCCATCACTTGTAGTGATTTATCATTCACTGAATGACTGAAAAGAAAAAAGATAATAAGAATAAGGATATAAATAAAATTCTAATTAAAAATTATAATGTTTCTTTTTTTTTACATAAACATAAGCAAACCATTCAAAATCATACTTTATCTTTTCATTTTTAACCATCCAAGGCGGGCCGATCTTTCTATATTCCAGTAATATTCTTTCTTATTTCATTAAATTAAGTTTAAAGAAGTAAATAGCAGAATCGCGGATAGGAAACTATACTAGCAACCTACCCAATTTATTGTAGCAATTTTCGGGATAAATGATTGGACCATGCAAATGCAAACTATAAAGACTTTTTCTTGGATAAAAGAACAGATTACTCGATTCATTTCCGTCTCGCTCATGATATATATAATGACTAATCCCTTCAGTTCAAATGCGTATCCTATTTTTGCCCAGCAAG